AGAATTATTCCCATTTTTTTCAGTTGATTTCATTCAATTCAACGGTTGAACAAAAGAAAAAAATAAAAAATTACATGAACTTTGATCAATCAAATATTGATATTTCTATGCAAGGATTCGGACTAATGAATTCGTCCATTTAGATTGATTGTCTCCGTGTGGGATAATGCTAAAAAAAGAAAGGGTTTACAAAAAAAACGAGAAAAGGGATTGGTTAGGGTAGAGTGGAGTCAACTAGATGTATTGAATCGAATTGCTATAAGATAAGACAACGGTTGGGGGTGTTTCGAAGAATGATTCTAGAATTCGATTGACTCCAAGATATGAATAATTGGTTTACGTTATGGAAGAAACACATGTATATGTTATATTAGATATTAACTAGTTATATAGGAACTAAAGATATATCTAATCCGCCCTACTACTTGTGAATTTAGATAGGGCTTCCAACGGAAGTCCTTCCGTTTCGTCTGTAATGTAATTTAGAATTGAATATTGAATGAATAGAGAGATTAAATCAAGAAAGAGAATGAAGAATTCATCAAAGAATGCTTTCGAAAAAATAAAGAAATGGAAGAATAAAAGGTGGATGGATAGGAACTAAAAAAGAGAGATTGAAGTAGTTCTGATTATTCAATAATATTATTACTTCAATTCGGAGTTTTTAGTTCCTTCGATTGGATAAATCTTAGCGATGGAATAATAAGTTATAATTCATTAGTTGATTGTATCATTAACCATTTCTTTCTTTTGGTGTGAGGAACTTATCATGAATCCACTGATTTCTGCCGCTTCTGTTATTGCTGCTGGGTTGGCCGTCGGGCTTGCTTCTATTGGACCTGGGGTTGGTCAAGGTACTGCTGCGGGCCAAGCTGTAGAAGGGATCGCGAGACAACCCGAGGCGGAGGGAAAAATACGAGGTACTTTATTGCTCAGTCTGGCTTTTATGGAAGCTTTAACAATTTATGGACTGGTTGTAGCATTAGCACTTTTATTTGCGAATCCTTTTGTTTAATCCTAAAAAAACTCCGTATTTTTTCGTATTTTAGTTACTTGGTGGACTTGCTGCTCTTGCTTTTTCGAATTATATGAAGCTTTCACTCCTATAATTACTTATTCGTTGGGACAATAACCCATGGGAAGGACTGATTTGAGGATGAGGCTTTAGCATACCGACTCGCCTTCTTCGTTCCCCTTCTTAGTCCCCAATGTCGAATGGAACTTTTTTTTAGGATTGTTACAACAAAGGAGGGATTTCTCAATTACTATAAAACTTGGTATCTAATTTGAATCTCATAAGTATGTATCCTTTCCTTCTTGTTGGAAATTTCCAAGTGAAAAAAATATATATTTATTTTTAAATCAATATATTTTTTACTCTATTTAGAAACGAAATAGGAAATTAATAAAATTGAAAATAAACATATAAAATTAATAGAAAGATATAGATAATTAGTTTTATCTATAAAAGGAGATCGTATGAAAAATGTAATCGATTCTTTGATTTCTTTGGGTTACTGGCCATCCGCCGGGAGTTTCGGATTTAATACCGATATTTTAGCAACAAATCCAATAAATCTAAGCGTAGTGCTTGGTGTATTGATTTTTTTTGGAAAGGGAGTGTGTGCGAGTTGTTTATTTCAAGAATAAGTTGGATACAACCAACTGTACTTTTCTCATTATAACTACGAAAAGGTACATGATCCCGCGAATTACTTCTGACAAAATGAAGAAATCATATTGAAGAACCATAGCATTTCGTGATTCATTGGTAAATCAACTTTGATTCTCTATCAACCAATAATGTGGGACCATTAACATGGTTAAAGCTAAACCGTTTGAAGTCCGGACGACGTAGCATGGTACTCTTTCTACTACTATGTTAATACATAAATCGTTTCAAATAGTTGGAATTTTTTTTTTCGATATAGAACACTCATGTCGATAAAATGATTTGAACCCTTTTTTTATACAATGCTGAATCGATGACCTATGTATAAAGTAAGAAAAATTCTTTGGATTTGAAAAAAAAAAAAAAAAGAAACAACTTTGCTGACAATTATTTCTTTGGTCAGAAGAGTCCTCCGAATATTCTGGTCTTGGATTAATGATCAATTTTTTTTTATTTTTCTTTTGGAATATGAATAGAGAATAAGGGGATAGGCTCATTACATTCAAAAAGATATATGGGAATTTCCCATAAAAAATTGCAATAATTGAGCATTAGAGCCAAATGAATCGAAAGGTTCATGTTTGGTTCGGGAAGGGATCGTCGAAGTTTTGAAATGAATGGAAAGACAATCTACTTTCATTAAGTGATTTATTAGATAATCGAAAATATAGGATCTTGAAAACAATTCAAAATTCAGAAGAACTCCGCGAGGGGGCCATTGAACAGCTGGAAAAAGCCCGATCCCGCTTACGGAAAGTCGAAATGGAAGCGGATCAGTTTCGAGTGAATGGATACTCTGAGATAGAACGAGAAAAATTGAATTTGATT